CCTCTGATCTTGATAAAGCTACTCAGAATCAATTGGCAAGAGGTCAACGATTACGGGAATTGCTTAAGCAATCCCAATCAGCCCCTCTTACGGTAGAAGAACAGATAATGACTATTTATACCGGAACAAATGGCTATCTCGATTCATTAGAGCTTGGACAGGTAAGGAAATTTCTTGTTGAGTTGCGTACTTTTTTAAAAACGAATAAACCTCAGCTTCACGAAATAATATCTTCTACCAAGAAATTTACCGAGGAAGCGGAAGCCATTTTGAAAGAAGCTATTCAGGAACAGATGGAACGCTTTCTACTTCAGGAACAAGCATAAAAAATGGATCACTCTTATATCTTTTATATTTTTCAAAATTTAAAATGAAAAAAAAGGTGATTTTTTTTTAGATTAATTAGATATTATTTTAATATTAAATAATTTCATATATTAAATAAAATATAAGTATCTCGGATTCAATGAAAATTATTCAAAAAATATTTCTTGACATAGAAATATAGAAATCAAAAAAATATATATTATATATTTATATATATGGAAAAAAATTGCGTCCAATAGGATTTGAACCTATACCAAAGGTTTAGAAGACCTATGTCCTATCCATTAGACAATGGACGCCTTTCATTCCTATTTGTTTTCGTATTTTTTACTTCGAATCTCTTGTTCGTAAAAAAAAATAAATAGCGGATTGTATGTGAGCAAATTTCGGCAATTACGTATTCAATTCAATGATAGATTAAGGTGAAATTATGAATTGAATTTTAAAAATAATAAAAAGAGAAAGCGGGTAGCGGGAATCGAACCCGCATCGTTAGCTTGGAAGGCTAGGGGTTATAGTCGACGTCGATTCATCATTTTTAACGTCTCTAATTCAAAACCGAACATGAAACTTTTATTTCATTCGGCTCCTTTATGGTAGATGGATAATTTCCCCGATTTAAGACGTAACTGAAAAAAAAATTGACCCATAACATCTATGTCAGCCTTTACTGTCTGAATACATTTTAAACTACTCGCTTTCTAGATGATCCCTCTAGAAGAGGAGGATTATAACACTCTTTCTAGTTACTTCGTTCTCTATTTCTATTTGAACGAATCCTGAGGAAAAGAATTTTCTTTCCACCGAGCTAAACAATATATCGATGTCTCTAGTAAACCAAAGCCATCGTTTAATAGCTATTTTGCTTCAATCTCCCCTCTATAATCTATAAACAAATCTAAAATTGAAGATTTAGTTACGATTAGAAAAAAGCTTTCTTCATCCATAGATCCTTTTACTCATTCAATTGGAAGTAGTGATCCAAAAAAAAATTATGTTTCGTAATTTCATAATCCAATTTTTCAATTGCTAATTGATCCTTGTATAAAATATAAAAAGCACGAGAATGTATATTCTTCCTCGAATCTGTCATTGAGAGGTAAAGAATTAAATCCTTTTAAGAAATAAAGTTTTTTTTTCGGAATATGAAGAAAACCGAAGGACCCCTTAACTATGTAAGGGGTTATATAGAACGAATCACACTTTTACCACTAAACTATACCCGCTACAATGCGATTATTATCTATAAATGGATCTTTTGTCGAATCGGATGTAATCAATACAGGATCAGACAAGAATTATTAAAAATGAAGTGTTGACGTGTTTTGTTGGGTACTTAATGCGATTAAGAAAAGGGCGCTAAAAAAAAAAATAATCAAAAATCAGAAATGATACTTGAATTCCCTATCATAGGAATAGAAAGAATCCTCCTTATAATTTAAGATTTATTATTGTTGTTGCTTCAATAACATTTTTAAATTCAGCTAATTATCTATGATTATGATTCAGTGGAACAAAAAAAGGCCCGGCTAGGTACTGACCCGGCCAGGCCATGGAAAAGCCCTTATCCGACAAAAATAACGAGGTATTCTTTTTTTTTTATCATAAAATAATTTTGCGAGCCCGTACTTTAGAGTTGGAATTGCTGATAAACGTGATATATATATAATTATATAAATTATAGAACTTTTATTTTTATTCGAATTTAATTAGAATTAAATAGAGATATTAATTAGACTAAACTATACTATCTTTTTAAGATATAAGTCGATTTAAATTTTAATAAGGATAAAGAGATAATTTCAATCCTTACTTTATATGTAATGTAACATAGTTATTATCCGTTTTCAATTGGGAGAGATGGCTGAGTGGACTAAAGCGTCGGATTGCTAATCCGTTGTACGAGTTATTCGTACCGAGGGTTCGAATCCCTCTCTTTCCGTTTCCCTGGATCGCTTGATATTTAAGTTATCTTTCGATCAAGTAAAAGTATTATTTGATGCTTATTCTTCACGTCCAGGATTACGTCCTGGATCATTAGATAAGAATCCGAAGATGAAGAGAGAAACAAAGAATATCACTACTGTGTAAACGAAGAGTTTGAGAGTAAGCATTACACAATCTCCAAGATCTTTTTTTTTTTTTTTTAGAGAATAGATTATCCATTTTTATATCACATATCATATTTTGACACCATGAAAGGAAGTACTTTTTTAATTTTTAGACAGGGTTTTTCTTTAGTAAAATTTGAATTTTATTTTGAAATACCCGCAATACCGAATTGTGGGGTATCCTATATAAGATCTTTGACGAGAAAAGAAAAAGGTCATAATGAAGAAATGGGGTGATTCAAGAATTTCAATGTTTCAACTAAAGGTTCATACTCTAAGACTTAATTCAAAATTTCATCGAAAACTTACAGCAGCTTGCCAAACAAAGGCTAAAAGAAAAAACAGCAAAGGTATGACCGGCATAAAATCGACAATTGGATTTAAAAAAGAGTAGGCCTCGGGTAATTTGGCCAAGAAAAAACTACTCAAATAAAGGGCAGAGTTAAGACAGATACCGCAAAAAATATTAAGCATAACAAAGATTTTTTTCTTGGAGATAATTGTATTTTGATTGAGTTATTGATATCTTATTGATATAAGGCAAAAAATAATGAAGAAAGTAAAGTAGACCAAAAAATCCTTTCAACCCATTCACCCAATCAAAAGCCTTCAATTCTAAAAAGAGAATATAAGAAATCATACGTTTATACAATACAATATCTTAATTAAATTATATGTAATGATCAATCAAGTCCAGTTTAATTCTATATTATATATATCTACACGTAGCAAAATCCTATCAACAATATAGTGCATAGATATGTATTTGCATTGGAATTGACGAAAAACCAACACTCATATTAGTGTTTATTAGTGCAGAATTGGAATTTAAATGGGGCGTGGCCAAGTGGTAAGGCAACGGGTTTTGGTCCCGCTATTCGGAGGTTCGAATCCTTCCGTCCCAGAGCACCCATTATATCATATCCGTAAAACTCTTGCTTTTTTGAACAAGACTCTCTTTAAGATCTTTAATTTGAATTTAAGAGTGGAGTAGTGGCTATAATATGATTCTTGTTTATCATTTTTACTTATCTGATTCAGAGAAGAATATTGTTTTATCAAACTAAATTGCGTTCGAATGAGACAGAGATGTAACTTAATCTAGTTGTTTTGTTATCTAGGTCAGATAGGAACATAGACCCCACACCACACTAGTTTGAATAAAAAAAGTTGGACAGACTATCATTGTATGCCTGTGCCCATCCCTCTCTGCTATTCCTATTGAAGTGAATTTCGGTACCCTATCCTATATATTTTCGTTTTAATATTTAATTGAAATACATATATCTATGTATCTGTCTGAATCTCATTAACAAACGATCAAGTAAATTACATATGTAACAGATCTGTTTTCTTTGCACCGAGTTTTTTGTCATTTTTTGTTTGGGTCTAAGAGTTCTATTCTTCCGTTTATTTGCTACCTATGGGATTTAAAAATTAGTGCTGAGACGTTTTCAGAAACTAACTACCCATTCATATCTATTTCTATTATCGATATAGAAGGACATAAAGTACAGATTTCTTATTATTTAGCGATCGCACTAATGACTATTCATGATTCCATAATTGAATCAATTAAATACTAGTTCCAAACTAGAGGAATGTTATGGTAAAACTTCGTTTGAAACGATGTGGTAGAAAGCAACGTGCGACTTGAAGGACATGATCAGCTGTGGATGTAATAATCCACCATTTTATTACGAATAGAAGTGCTCTTGACTCGACATCCTTTGTTCTGCTCGACTAGAACCCATCAGTTTTTTCTTGGGTTGTAATGTAAAAAAGGGGTTATTATAGTTACATGATGGAGCTCGAGTAGAAAGTATTGAGTCATTTCTCAAGGGTAAGGGTCTAGGGTTAGTGTCAATTAATAAGTTTGAACAACTTCGTAAATATAGCTTCTATATAGAAATTGAAAGGATTCCATTTTAGAAAGTTTCAAATCGAAATCTAAAAAAAAGTCAAATTTGTTGGACTTGGTAAAACTTTTTCAATCAAAAGTGGAACACGCGTGAATCAACCGTTCTGATGATTCTTTGATAGAACGAAATCACAAAAAAGGTATGTTGCTGCCATTTTGATAAGGATTAAGGATCACCGAAGTAATGTCTAAACCCAATGATTCAAACAAAAGATAAAGGATCCTGGAACAAGGAAACACCATTTTTCATTGTCTCAACAACTAAATATGAAGAATAAAACAGATTATAAACGAGACAAGAAGGGGGCTAGAGACCACTCAAAAAATGAAATAGCTTAGGGATTGTGAGCTATTTGAGAGTTATCCCACTTGAGTTATGAGTACAATTTTTTGTTTTACATTTCTAAATGAAACAAATTGAAATCTTTAATCATAGTCTAATTGATTTGATGATTTTATGGATCTATTTGACACTCTAATTTTATACATAGACATAATTTTCTCGAGCCGTACGAGGAGAAAACCTCTTATACGTTTCTAGGGGGGGTATTTTAATCTATCCCAATGAGCCGTCTATCGAATCGTTGCAATTGATGTTCGATCCCGAAGAGAGGGGAGAGATCTCCGGAAAGTTGGTTTTTATGATCCGATAAAGAATCAAACTTATTCAAATGTTCCTGCTATTCTATATTTCCTTGAAAAAGGCGCTCAACCTACAGGAACTGTTCATGATATTTCAAAGAAGGCGGAGGTTTTTAAGGAACTTCCCTTTAATCAAACAAAATGAAAATAAAGAGTATAAGCTTTTCTCTACTTCTCTAACCCCGCCTTTCGTATTGTTCCCATAGAATCCCCTGTTCTAGTGGTATTGGTATATAACGACAAAAAGCGAAGGGGGATATTCCCAAAATAGAGGGACTAGATGAAGAAATTGGATCTCGAAATCTAAAATTATGACATTATCTGCAATCGACTGGTTTTCATTGGAACTCTACTAACAAATAATAATAACCACGGAATCAAACTTGCTTATTCGCTCAACTTATATTGATTGAAGAACTCGGATTTTTTTTTTTTACTACTTTTTATTCCTTGATCTACTATCTACACCTTTTTGCATCTATGTAGTGCCAATCCAACACCAGTCCTTATAGTGAATATTTTAATTATTTCCATTTTTGTATTCACATTTATATTGACAACAGTGTATCGAACAAATATAATTTGATCGTGTATAAGTATAAATCTTTTCTTGACATAGGTTCGGTTTTTTATTTTACTTCGTTCAATTGATGGGTTCGTTGAATTCTCTGTGATACAATAATTTTTTATTGGAGTGAAAAAAAAGAACGGGAGGTTGATTCACTTGTACATTTATATCTATTCTAAATTCGAATTATATGCAAATTTAGTATATTTGCATCTGATCTCTTCATTTTTATATTCAGTTCAGAAGCGATTTAATTTTGAGATTTCTTTTTGTATTCTTAGTTTAAAATAAAATGTTTTGATTGTGTAATGGCACTCAAATTTAGTTATATTTTTTTACTGTATTGACATTTACACATCCTATTGTTTTTAGATTTTTGGGTTGCTAACTCAACGGTAGAGTACTCGGCTTTTAAGTGCGGCTAGTATCGTTTACACATTTGGATGAAGCAAGGGATTCGTCCATACCATCGGTAGAGTTTGTAAGACCACGACTGATCCTGAAAGGGAATGAATGGAAAAAATAGCATGTCGTAGCAATAGATAATTCTGAGAATATTGCATTCTTACCGGATCGGTACAAAGACTTGTTTGAAGGCTTGGATCGGGGCGGAACAAAATGAATTAAAAGTTGGGTCGAGTGAATAAATGGATAGAGCCCTCTGGCTCTAATTATAGGGAAACAAAAAAGCAACCGGCTTCTGTTCTTAACTTTGAATGATTACCCGATCTAATTAGATAGACGTTAAAAATGGATTAGTGCCTGGTGCGGGAACGGCTTCTCCTATGCCTATTATGAGTGGATTATCCTTTTTTTATGAATCCTAACTATGTTGATATTCTCCATTTATGCATTGGAGAGGAATGTGTAAAAGAAGCAGTATATTGATAAAGATAATTCAATTCTTTCCAAAATCAAAAGAGCGATTGGGTTTAAAAAATAAAAGATTTCTAACCATCTTGTTATCCTATAACGAACATAAACCTATTAGATGAAAAAAAAAGAGGATGGAGAGTCCGTTGATGAGCTTACCTGTCTCCGAGGTATATATTATTTTATTATTATACTACGTTTTGACCGTATCGCACTATGTATCATTTGATAATCCAAGAAGTATCTTATGCCTATCTTTGGTTCAAATCTAATTTAAAATGGGGGAATTTCAACGATATTTTGAACTCGATAAATTTTTGAAACAGGACTTACTATATCCGCTTATCTTTCAAGAGTATATTTATGCACTGGCTCATGATCATGTTTTAAATAGATTCATTTTGGTGGAAAATTTTGGTTATGATAATAAATCCAGTTCACTAATGGTGAAACGTTTAATTACTCGAATGTCTCAACAGAATCCTTTGCTTATTTCTGCTAATGAGTCAAACCAAAACCTATTGTTGGGGCATAACAAAACTTTAGATTCGCAAATGATATCAGAGGGATTTGCAGTTATTGGGGAAATTCCCTTTTCCCTAAGATTAGTATCTTCCTTAGAAAGGAAAGAAGAAATAGGCAAATCTCCAAATTTACGATCAATTCATTCACTATTTCCGTTTTTAGAAGACAATTTTGTACATTTAAATTATGTGTCAGATATACTAATACCCTACCCCATCCATCTAGAAATCGTTGTTCAAACTCTTCGCTCCTGGTTGAAAGACGCCTCTTTTTTCCATTTATTACGCTTCCTTCTCTATGAGTATCAGAATTGGAATAGTCTTATTATTCCAACTCCAAAGAAATCAAGTTCCATTGTTTCAAAAAAGAATAAAAGATTATTCTTGTTTATATATAATTCTTATGTATGTGAATACGAATCCATCTTCATTTTTCTTTGTAACCAATTTTATCATTTACGATCAACATCTTCTGAAACTCTTTTTGAACACCTTTTTTTCTATGGAAAAAGAAAAGCTCTTGTAGAAGTCGGT